GTGTCGAAGATTAGAAAGATAAAGAATCCCTCCTATAATAAATAGGTTTTCCTTTCATTTATTACTTGCTTTATATTCTCCTACCACTTATGTCAATTATCTACTCCTATTCGAATTTTATTCCCTTTTTCTATATGGAATAGGATACTTTTGATTTTATTTATTTCGTGGCATTTCTAATTTGACAATAGTGAGATAGTAACGCAACTCCTATTTGGATTGAAAAAGGGAGTTGGATTAACGTCAAATAACGAGTTCTTCACAATATAATACTAGTTTATTACTAGCGTGAAAAGTAAAAGCTAAATACTTCCCAATATCTGGTATAAAAACAAACAGTAGCAGCAAAGCAAGTAAACTAAATGCTATTTTTAACCATACATAATTACATCTATCAACAAGAATTTGGTTTTTATTAACTTTATGTGTGTGTTAATAAATACGTGGACCTAAAAATTCATTTCAGACAATTGAACCTTCTCGAATTGTTTCTTTTTTAAAACCAAAAATATTTGTGCCAGAATAACGGATGCCAAGAAGAACAAAAGGCCTTGGACACGTGATGGATCTTGAAGTACTATTTCTGCGTCTCCCTGACCAAATCCACCCACGTTGGGATTACTTGTTAGTGGCTGATCAAGCTTGATAGATTCGCCTTCGGACACAAGAAGTTCCGGTCCTGGGGGTATAATATCGACCACTTGGTGACCGTCTGACGTATCTGCTATGCTTATTTCATATCCCCCTTTTTCTTTACGTACAATTTTACTTACTATACCTGCTGATGTAGCATTATAGACTGTATTGTTACTCTTACTCCCATCGGGATAAATCTGACCCCTACCTCTGTTCCCGCCTACATATATAGGATATTTTAAGAAGTGAACGTCTTTTTTAATAGCGGGGTCTGGGGAAAGAATAGGAAAGGTTATTTCACTATATTTCTGACCTGGAACAGGACCTATCACAAGAATATTTTTTTTTGTGGGACGATAACTCTGAAAAGAAAGATTTCCCATCTTTTCTTTCATTTCGGGAGAAATACGATCTGAGGGGGCTAATTCGAATCCCTCAGGCAAAATAAGAACAGCCCCTACATTCAAACCCCCCTTTTTACCATTAGCAAGAACCTGTTTCAGTTGCATATCATAAGGGATTCTTACAACTGCTTCAAATACAGTATCAGGAAGTATCGCTTGTGGAACCTCAATATCCACAGGCTTATTAGCTAAATGACAATTGGCACAGACAATACGCCCAGTCGCCTCTCGTGGATTTTCATAACCCTGCTGCGCAAAAATGGGATATGCATATGAAGTGGATGGCCAAGTTATTACATATAGCATGATCGATACAGAAATGGATCGAGCCATCTGCTCCTTTATCCGAGAAAAGATATTTCTTTTTTGCATGGTCCAATCATTGATCCCGAGAATTTCTACAATAAATTAGGTAGGTTACTAGTATAGTTCCCTATCCACGATTCTGCTATTGTAATGGAATAATTTTACTGGAATGGAATACAGGAAGAGTCTCTGGGATGGGTATAAATATAAAAGGTGAGTAAGATTTTGAATGCTTTGTTTGTGTATGTACAAACAAAGTAAAAAAATTATGATTTTATTAATATCGGCGAATCAGTCTTTAGTCATTCATTGAATGATAAATCACTACAAGTGACGGAGATACGCGATTTAAATAACGGAAAATCCAATATTTTAAAAGTGTATCTAGAATGACTGGGAAAGTGGAAACAAGACCAGATATAATTTGATCATTATGATCAAATCCAAAATCCTTGGAGATAGAGCCAATCATTAGTTCCCAACCATGAGGCGAATGGAATCCAATACATAAATCAGTTAATAAAAGAATAGAAAAAGCTTTTATTGTGTCACTTAAGTTATAGAGGAATTCTTTCACCCAAGAATTAAGAACGAGAAGTTCTTCATTACCTAGAATAGAATAACCACTTAGAATAGCGAAACATATTATATTTGTAGAGAAGTGCAAAATGCTATGAATATGACCTTCATTGTGCATCTTGACCAATTGTATCGTTTCTTTGTGGATTTCTATACGGAGCTTTTGTATATGTGTCTCCGGGTACTCCTTTATAATTTCGTCCAAAAAGAAAAGTTCTTCTAATTCTATGAATTTTTCTAGAAGATTCTTTTCTTTAATATCATTCAAAAACATTTCGGGTTGCCTAGTATTCCACCAATTTGTAACCCAGGATTCTAGATTTTTATTAAATGAGAGAGAAACCCACCAGGGTAAAAAGAAAATAGATGCAAGATATGTGAGGGTAGTGAATGTTTTCTTTTGTGGCATTTTGAATATGTAAATTACTAATGAAACAACCTCTTTCGTCGACTCTATCCGATCGAAAATTTCTATGAAGCATGAGTTCTATAAAATGAATATTCCTTAGTTCTGTTCCTTCCCCCCATGCTAACAAAACATTAATTCTTCGCAGTTCATTTCAAAATACTTCAATTGGTACGCGCAAGAAATAGGCCAATTCCGCCGCTTTTTGTTCAATTTCTCGTGGAGTCAGATTCTCATCAGTACGAGTCAAGGGGATGGCTCCCTGACCTCTGATTTCCATATAAAGGACACGACGAGGAAAAAGACCCTCTTTAATTTCGATTCTAATCGACTGGACATCTCTCATAAGGAATCGAAGGAAGATACGACGATTTATTCCAGGAAATCCCCAACGAAAAATACACACTATTCCTTCTTTTCGATCGAATCGGTCATAACCACTACCTACATTCCACGAAATTGTGCACCATAAATAGGAGCTAATGAACAGACCCGCGATCCCATAGAAAGACATAACGATGCCTTGTGGAAAAAATAGGATTTCCTGAGACGGGAATAAGGATATCAGATTCCTACCAAGATAACTAGAAGTTCCAACCAATAAGAACCCTAGTGAACCTAAAAGAAGGATACAGGCCCAGCAGAAATTACTTGTTTTTCGAGACCCCGTTATAAGTTCTATCCATATACGTTCTGAGCGCCAGTTCATACTAGATCCAGTTGCATTTTATTGGAATTGAGAGAATAACCCAAATGAATTTTACTTTACTTTTTTGTTCCCGAAGTAACTCTCATCAACTAGCACTATTATGATGTGAACCATTAGAAAAAATTCATCAAATTGGTTAAATATAAAAGCATCTGCTTCATAGGAATCTAGACAATCTTATTTTTTTGAACATGAAGAAATAAAGAAGCCATTGCAATTGCCGGGAAAACTAGGCCCACTAAAGGCACAAAAATAGAGGGTAAATCAAAAGTTGTCATAGAATGGATACCTCGATTTAAAATTTGTACCTGTTATAAAGATATCTTATGATAAGTATATCTATTTATTATAAGTATAGAATAATAAGTGCAAGGAATTAGAACTAAATATGAGTTCTCACGGGAAATATTGAAATATGCACGATTTCTATTCTATTATTTTATATATTTTAATTTTTCTATATCTATAATACGTAAGAGGATAAGATGAAATTCTTTTTATTCATAAAATTTTGCTAAAACAAAAGAAGAATGTATTCTTTATATCCTGTTGATCGAAACTTCCTGATTACTAATCAGTAATATAGCACCAATTATAGGTATAAAATACATATCTGGAGGAAAAAAGAAAAAGTAAGTATCCGAAACTTCTTATTCTTCTTACAATATAAATGGATCTTATGCCCTAATGAAAACGAACTCTTCTTTTTTTTCTTTACCAATAATTAAAAAACTTCTTAGCCACAAATAAAATAACTGAATTGAATGCTCTACTTGATTGAATTTTGATTTAAGGGAAAGAAACCGTGAAGCTGAAATAACTCACCCAGAACACTTTTTAAAGGATTACGTGGTACGATTGAGTCCAATAAGCCCTTGTGGAATAAATACTCAGCCGCCTGGGAACCATCAGGTACTGTCTTATTCAATGTTTGTTCAATTACTCTTTTACCCGCAAATGCAATGTAGGCATTAGGCTCGGCAATAATGATATCTCCCAACATACCAAAACTTGCAGTCACCCCACCGGTTGTAGGAGATGTAAGGATTGATATATAGAATAACTTTTTATTTGATTGATAATTATATGAAGCGGAAGATATTTTAGCCATTTGCATCAAGCTCAAACTTCCTTCTTGCATGCGCGCTCCTCCCGAAGCACAAACTATAATAAGAGGTAGAGCTTTACGAGTCGCATGCTCGATCAAACGGGTAATTTTCTCGCCTACTACGGATCCCATACTGCCCCCCATGAACTGAAAATCCATAACCCCAATAGCTATGGGAATACCATTTAGTTGACCTATGCCTGTTTGAATAGCCTCGGTTAACCCTGTTTTTCTTTGATAAGAATCGATACGATCTTTATAAGGTTCCTCTTCTGAATGAAATTCAATGGGGTCCATAGAAACCATGTCTTCATTCATAGGATCCCAAGTGCCCGGATCAACCGAAAGCTCGATTCTATCTGAACTGCTCATTTTCAAATGATATCCGCATTGTTCACAAACATTGAGTTTTGACTTAAAAAATTTCTTATAATTTAACCCATAACAACTTTCGCATTGAACCCACAAATGTCTGTATTTTTTATTTATATCGAGATCATTATATCTTCTTCTCATATTGAAATCACTTCTATTTGTGCTAATTCGTATACTGGAACTCTCGTTGTCACTACTATTTACACTTTCATTACAAATGTAACTATACATGTAACTGTCGCTGTAATTGTAACTATCGCCTGAAATGTAATTATCAATACTGATTTCAGAACGAAGATAACTATCAATGCAATTAAAAATGTGATTATTCCAACTATATTGAGTATCATACATATAACGATCGTAGTAGTGATTGTCGCTTTGAGAACCATTATTCAGATAACTATAAAAGGAACTTTCTAGTTCATTCATAAAAGAGCGATCGTTGTCAATCTCGAAAAGAAAATTTTCAATATT